AAGAATAGCTTTTACGTACCCTCCAAGTTTGGCAACCTTTTTGGAAATGATGCAAAAAAAGACATCTCTGCTCCGAAAGGAAAAAGCGCCCTCTAATGAATTTTATAATCAGTGGAGTTATACCAATAAACATAAACATAAAAATATAAGCAAAAATTTTATAAATAGAGTCAAAACTCTAGATAAAAATCTAGCTCAAACTTTCAATAAAGAATCCATTGTCCTGAATGTACTTGAAAAAAGAACTCGGTTGTGTAATGACAAGACTAAAAAAGAATATTTACCCCCAAAATATGATCCTTGCTTAAATGGACCCTATCGTGGACGAATCAAAAGATTGTTTTCACTATCAATTCAAAATGATATTTCTAGAAAAAATTATATGGAAAAGTTTTGTATAAATAAGATTCATAGTATACTTCTTATTATTAATCGCCTAGAATTTGAACAAAAACCAAATCCGTTTGATAGAAAAGCATGCGTAAAGCAAATGGATTATTTATTGAACTTAATCAATGAATTTGCTGTACAATCAACATCACGTTTAAATTTTAAAAGACCTTTTTTAGTTCCGGAACACGAACAAGTAAGACGTGATTCAGAAGATAGAATAAAAATTTTCAAATTTTTATTTGATGTAAATACAGCTCTTCCAAATGAGAAAACGATAAAAAAAAAATCTATTGCACTAAAAGAAATCCATAAAAAAGTCCCGCGATGGTCATACAAATTAATTAACGATTTGGAACAACAGGAGGGAGAAAACCTAGAAAATGGAGGAGAAAATCAGCAGATTCGCTCAAGAAAAGCAAAACGTGTCGTTATTTTTACTGATAACCAACAGAATACGGATACTTATAGTAATACCCAAGAAACTAATAATACTGATCAACCGGACGAAGTAGCTTTGATACGTTATTCACAACAATCGGATTTTCGTAGAGACCTAATCAAAGGCTCTGTGCGTGCTCAAAGACGTAAAATAGTTACTTGGAAATTATTTGAGGCGGATGTGCATTCCCCCCTCTTTTTGGACCGAATAAAAAAATCCCCCATTTTTTCTTTTGATATTTCTGAACGTATAAACTTAATTTTGAGAAATGGTATGTGGACAAATACAGAACTCAAAATTTCGGATTCTAAAGAGAAAACTACCGAAGAAAGTGAGAAAAAAAGAGAAGAGTATAAAAAAGAGGAAGCCAAAAGAAAGGAGAAAGTACGTATAGAAATAGCGGAAGGCTGGGATAGTATTTTACTTGCTCAAGTAATAAGAGGTTTTTTGTTAGTAACCCAATCGATTCTTAGAAAATATATTATATTGCCTTCATTGATAATCGTTAAAAATACCGCTCGTATCCTATTATTTCAAGTTCCCGAATGGTCCGAGGATTTTAAAGATTGGAATCGAGAAATGCATGTTAAATGTACCTATAATGGCGTTCAATTATCAGAAAAAGAATTTCCAAAAAACTGGTTAACAGACGGTATGCAGATTAAAATTCTATTTCCTTTTCGTCTGAAACCTTGGCATAGATCTAACCCCCGAGCCCCTTATAACGATCTAATGAAAAATAAAGATTCAAAAAATGATTCTTGTTTTTTAACAATTTTTGGAATGGAAGCGGAATTCCCTTTTGATTCTCCCAGAAAACAACGTTCATTTTTCGAACCCATTTTTAAAGAACTCAAAAGAAAAATTAGAAAATTGAAAACTAAATGCTTTCTAATTCTAACAATTTTTAAAGAAAAAACAAAATTGTTTCTAAATGTTTCAAAAGAAATAAAAAAATGGGTCATTAAAAGCATTCTGTTTTTAAAAGAAATAAAAAAAGAACTCTCAAAAAAAAATCCAATTCTATTATTATTTGGATTGAGAAAAAGAAAAGTATATGAATTGAGTAAAACTAAAAACGATTTGATAATCAGTAATCTGATGATTCATGAATCGTCCATTGAAACTATACCATCGTCCGTTGAAACTATACCTCAGAATTGGACAAATTATTCGTTCACAGAAAAAAAAATGCAGGATCTAACGGATAGAACAAACACGATCATAAATCAAATAGAAAAAATTACAAATGAAAAAAAGGGCGGGTTTCTAATTCCGGATCGAAATATTCGTTCTAACAAAATAAGTGATGATGATAAAAGGTTGGAATCAAAAAAAACTATTTGGCAGCTAGTAAAAAGAAAAAATGCTCGACTAATACGCAAATCACATTTTTTTATAAAATTTTTCAGTGAAAAGATATACATAAATATCTTTCTGTGGATCATTCATAGTCCTAGGATCAATACACAACCATTTCTTGAATCAATAAAAAAAATTATTAATAAATACATTACCAATAATGAAACAAATCAAGAAAAAATGGATAAAACAAATCAAAGTTTAATTCACTTTATTTCGACTATAAAAAAGGCAATATATAATACGAATCTTAGTAATAAGAATTCAAATACTTTTTTTGACTTATCCTACTTTTCACAAGCCTATGTATTTTACAAACTTTCACAAACCCAATTTCTTAATTTCGATTTTTATAAGTTAAAATCTCTTTTTCAATATAATGGAGCAGCTCCGTTTATTAAGAATGAAATAGGGGGTTATTTTGTTGGAACACCAGAACTTGTTCTTTCTCAATTAAGACATAAGAATCGTCAGAATTCTGGAATAAATCAATGGATAAGTTGGTTAAGGAATCATTATCAATATGATATATCTTACATTAGGTGGTCTAGACTAGTACCACAAAAATGGCGAAATAGATTAAATCATTACAGGCTGAATCAAAATAAGGATTTAGGCAATTCATCTAAAAAAATGAAATTTAGTTACTATGAAAAACGAAAAAATTTTGAAATGGCTTCATTACTGAATGAAAAAGAGAATTTTAAAAAACAATATAGATATGATCGGTTAGCATATAAATCTATCAATTCTGAAGATACGAAGAACTCTTCAATTTATGAATTCTCATTACACGTAAAAAATAATCAAGAAGTTTTGTCTAATTCCAACACAAATAAACGAAAATCTTTGGAAGGTATTCCTATTATCCCTATCAATAATGATCGAGTACAAGATGATATTAGAGATATGGATAAAAATCCGGATAGAAAATATTTTGATTGGAGAATTATCCATTTTTGTCTTAGAAACAAAATAGATATCGAAAATTGGATTAATATTGATATTGATACTGACCTAAGCAGTAATAAAAAATATACTAAGGCTAAATTTAATAATTATCAAACAATTGATAAAATAAAAAAGCAATTTTTTTTTTATCTCACGATTCATCAAGATCAAGAAATAAATTTATTCAATCAATTTTTTTTTTTTGATTGGATGGGAATGAATGAAGAAATATTAAATCGTCCCATCGCCAATCTTGAACGTTGGTTTTTCCCAGAATTTTTGATATTTTATAATTTGTATAAAACTAAACCGTGGGTTATACCAAAAAAATTACTTCTTTTAGATTCTAATATAATTGAAAAGGCTACTGATATTGAAAACAAAAGGATTGCTGAAAATAAAAAAAAAGATACTTTTATATCAATATCCTCAAATGAAAAAAAATCTTTTGAATTAAAAAAACGAAATAAAGAGCAAAAAGAATCTGTGGACCAAGCAAACCTTGAATTTACTTTTTCAAACCACGAAAAAGATGTCGAAGAAGATTATATGGACTCCGACATGCAAAAACATAATAATAAAAAACAATATAAGAACAATACAAAAACAAAAGCAGAGTTTGATTTCTTACTAAAAAGGTATTTTAATTTTCAATTGCGATTGGATGATATTTTAAATAAAAAAATAATCAATAACATCAAAGTATATTGTCTCCTGCTTCGACTGATAAATCCACGAGAAATAACTATATCCTCTATTCAAAGAGGAGAAATGAGTCTTGATATTCTGATGATTCAAAAAAATTTAACTCTTACGGAATTCATCAAAAGAGGAATTTTGGTTATTGAACCAATTCGTTTATCTCTAAAAAATGATGGACAATTTATTATGTATCAAACCATTGGTATTTCATTGGTTCATCAAAGTAAACACAAACTTAATCAAAAATACCTAGAAAAAACCGATGTTGATAAGAATTATGCTGAAGTCATTACCAAATATAAAAAGATGACTGGAAATATAGATAAAAATCATTATGATTTGTTTGTTCCTGAAAACCTTTTATCACCAAGACTTCGGAGAGAATTTCGAATTCTAATTTGTTTCAATTCTCGGAATATAAATGATATGCATAAAAATTCAGCATTGGTGAATAGGAATAAGGTAAACCATCAGGTTTTGGATAAAAGCAAAGGGTATAAAAATAAACTTATTAAATTAAAGTTATTTTTATGGCCGAATTATCGATTAGAAGATTTAGCTTGTATGAATCGGTATTGGTTTGATAGCAATAACGGCAGTCGTTTCAGTATGGTAAGGATACATATGTATCCGCGATTGAAAATTCATTAATAGTAATTTTTTGCTATCTTTCCCCTTCCCATATCGCAGCGGGTCTATGACAACAAAAAGGTGCACACATTCATTGTCTTACATTCCATTCTGATACATGATACTAATTCAATGACATATCAATTCGATTTAGAAAAGAAATGAATCAATAAAATCTTCTGATTTTAGGACTACGTTTTTATCTTTTTGGAGTACGGAAAACAATCAGCCTTTTGTATACCTTTTCAAATCCAATTTTGAAATTAAAATAGGATTGATTTAATCAAATTCGAAATTAAAGCGAAATTACGATTATTGTCTATACCAAACTAAAACAAGTGACATTATTATTACTGATCAATAAAGATATCTATCAATCAAAATATCTTAAAATAAAAAAAGAAGGGGGTTTCGTTTTATGGTAAAAAATGCATTCATCTCAGTTATTGCACAAGAAGAAAAAGAAGAAAACAGGGGTTCTGTTGAATTTCAAATATTTAGTTTCACCAATAGGATACGAAGGCTTACTTCACATTTACAATTACACAAAAAAGACTATTTATCTCAGAGAGGTCTGCGTAAAATTTTGGGAAAACGCCAACGACTTCTATCTTATTTGTCAAAGAAAAATAGAATAGGTTATAAAGAATTAATTAATCGGTTGGATATTCGGGAATCAAAAACTCGTTAATTTGAAGAAGCATTTTGGATTATTTGATTTATTAGATCTTGAATTTAAATGAATTTTTTTTTTCGTTTGCAGCAATTCATGAAAGAATGAATTAAGGAAAAACCTATGAATATACCAGCTACAAGAAAAGACCTCATGGTAGTCAACATGGGTCCCCACCACCCATCAATGCATGGTGTTCTTCGACTCATCATTACTCTAGATGGTGAAGATGTTATTGACTGTGAACCAATATTGGGTTATTTACATCGAGGGATGGAAAAGATTGCGGAAAACCGAACAATTATACAATATTTGCCTTATGTAACACGTTGGGATTATTTAGCTACTATGTTCACAGAAGCAATAACGGTAAATGGACCGGAACAGCTGGGAAATATTCAAGTACCTAAAAGAGCCAGCTATATTAGAATAATTATGTTAGAGTTGAGTCGTATAGCTTCGCATCTGTTATGGCTTGGCCCTTTTATGGCGGATATTGGTGCGCAGACTCCCTTTTTCTATATTTTCAGAGAAAGAGAATTAGTATATGATCTATTCGAAGCTGCCACCGGTATGAGAATGATGCATAATTATTTTAGGATCGGAGGGGTAGCGGCTGATCTTCCTCATGGCTGGATAGATAAATGTTTGGATTTCTGCGATTATTTTTTAATAAGGGTTGCTGAATATCAACAACTTATTACACGCAATCCTATTTTTTTAGAACGAGTCGAAGGGGTGGGCATTATTGGTCGAGAGGAAGTACTAAATTGGGGTTTATCAGGACCGATGCTGCGAGCGTCCGGAATAGAATGGGATCTTCGTAAAGTGGATCAGTATGAATGTTATGACGAATTTGATTGGGAAGTACAGTGGCAAAAAGAAGGGGATTCATTGGCTCGTTATCTAGTACGAATTGGTGAAATGACGGAATCCATAAAAATTATTCAACAGGCTCTTGAAGGAATTCCGGGGGGACCATATGAGAATTTAGAAATCCGATACTTTGATAGAGAAAGGAATCCGGAATGGAATGATTTTGAATATCGCTTTATTGGTAAAAAACCCTCTCCTACATTTGAATTGCCGAAACAAGAACTTTATGTCCGAGTCGAAGCTCCAAAAGGAGAATTGGGTATTTTTCTGATAGGGGATCGGAGTGGTTTTCCTTGGAGATGGAAAATCCGACCGCCAGGTTTTATTAATTTGCAAATTCTTCCTCAGTTAGTTAAAAGAATGAAATTGGCTGATATTATGACAATACTAGGTAGTATAGATATCATTATGGGAGAAGTTGATCGTTGAAATGATAATTGATACACTAGAAGTACAAGATATCGATTCTTTTTCTAGACTGGAATTTTTAAAGTGGTTCTATGGAATTATATGGTTACTTATTCCTATTTTGACTCTTGTATTGGGAATTACACTAGGCGTACTGGTAATTGTATGGTTAGAAAGAGAAATATCCGCGGGAATACAACAACGTATTGGACCCGAATACGCCGGCCCTTTGGGAGTTCTTCAAGCTCTAGCAGATGGGACAAAACTTCTTTTCAAAGAGAATCTTTTTCCATCTAGAGGGGATACTCGTTTATTCAGTATCGGTCCATCCATAGCAGTTATATCCATTTTAGTAAGCTTTTTAGTAGTTCCATTTGGTTATCGCCTTGTTTTAGCGGATCTCAATATTGGGGTTTTTCTATGGATTGCCATTTCAAGTATTGCTCCCATTGGACTTCTTATGTCAGGGTACGGGTCAAATAATAAATATTCTTTTTTAGGTGGTCTACGAGCTGCTGCTCAATCAATTAGTTATGAAATACCATTAACCTTATGTGTGTTATCAATATCTCTACGTGCGATTCGTTGATATATAGACATAAAACTTTCTCGACTCTTCCTTTCTCGGAAAACGGTGGGATAAGTTGAGTAGAGTTAGATATCTTCATTTTTTTTATTCCTTATTGGGATTGAAGAATTAAATCAAATAGTTATATGAGTGGAAGAAAACAGCTTATATATATTATATAATTTAGAATATATAAATTATAATTTAGAATATATAAATTCGCAGTAAAAACATTGAGTCTCATTTTCCATGTATAAGAGTTAAAGAGTTAAGCGGAAATAAACATAAGCATAATAAATCGTTTACCCCAAGATTGGTTGATTAGTCATCCTGACTTGAAGCGGGCTCAAAAGATCCACCGTATTGAGTTTTCATTTGTATGTATTAACTTAACATACATGTATTATCATAGCGGGGGGCTGAACAAAAACGAGTGGATGGTTAGAAACACCAAGATATGTAACGGATTTGTAATGGAAATAGAAATTATGTAAATTATCCAAAAGGACATTTTTACATAATATACAAACAACGAATACTAATTGGGGCTTAAAGTTGGTAGAAATTATTAGGCAGTACTCCCCAAGGCACGATTCCAATCCAGAGTATGCTCCTATCCACCGATTAAATTCATAACTATTGGGAACGAAACAATCCCTTTTTTGTAAGCCCTCTTTTTTTAAGAAATAGAAATAAGAATAGAAACGAAAAAAAAAGAGAAATAAATCCAATTCCAATAAAAAAAATATCTTTTTTATCCTTTTCCGTATTCATATATATTCCGTATTCATATATATATATAGAATATATATCATAGTTCATGAATTAATATGGAACTGTTTTTCGTAAGTAAAAACGCCGGGTTAGTTATATTTCTACAAGAAGTATTTTATTGAAGAATTAAGTTATTACTCAACAAAGAAGAATTAAAATGATTAAAGAAGGGGTAAGATCAATTCATAAGTACTTTGTTTTATTATTTTATTAGTAATTTATTTACTTTTTAAAATAATAATTATAACAGACAGAATTCTATTGGTCTAATTTTGGACCGTACAATAAAGTTTGACCTTATCCATACTACAAACATATCAAGATAAAATAATACTTACGGTCCTTAGATTTATTTATGGCCTTCAAGGAGCCGTATGAGGTAAAAATCTCATGTACGGTTCTGTAATAGCGACGGTAACAGTGATGATATCACCGACTATGATTATCTAACAGTTCAAGTACAATTGATATAGTTGAGGCGCAATCAAAATACGGTTTTTGGGGGTGGAATTTGTGGCGTCAACCTATAGGGTTTCTCATTTTTCTCATCTCTTCCCTAGCCGAATGTGAGAGATTACCTTTTGATTTACCAGAAGCAGAAGAAGAATTAGTAGCAGGTTATCAAACCGAATACTCGGGTATCAAATTTGGTTTATTTTATGTTGCTTCTTATCTAAACCTATTAGTTTCTTCATTATTTGTAACAGTTCTTTACTTCGGAGGTTGGAATATCTTTATTCCAGACATATATGTTTCTGAGTTTTTTGAAATAAATAAACTGGGTGGAGTCTTTGGAGCGACGATTGGTATCTTTATTACATTAACTAAAACGTATTTGTTCTTATTCATTCCTATCACAACAAGGTGGACTTTGCCGAGGCTAAGAATGGACCAACTATTAAATCTTGGATGGAAATTTCTTTTACCGATCTCTCTCGGTAATCTATTATTAACAACTTCTTCCCAACTCTTTTCGCTGTAAAGGAATAGTCTATATTCACAACTTGTCTCAAACAAGAGAAATAAACAAACAAAAAATTATTCATATATATATATATTCACGATATGTTTTCTATGGTAACTGGGTTCATGAATTATGGTCAACAAACAGTACGGGCTGCAAGGTACATTGGTCAAAGTTTCATAATTACTTTATCTCACGCAAATCGTTTACCCGTAACTATTCAATATCCTTATGAAAGATTAATCACCGCGGAGCGCTTCCGTGGTCGAATTCATTTTGAATTTGATAAATGTATTGCTTGTGAAGTATGTGTTCGTGTATGTCCTATAGATCTACCCGTTGTTGATTGGAAATTGGAACCAGATATTCGAAAGAAACGATTACTTAATTACAGTATTGATTTCGGAATCTGTATATTTTGTGGTAATTGTGTTGAGTATTGTCCAACAAATTGTTTATCAATGACTGAAGAATATGAACTTTCTACTTATGATCGTCACGAATTAAATTATAATCAAATTGCTTTAGGTCGTTTACCAATGTCAGTAATTGACGATTATACAATTCGAACAATTTTTAATTCGACTCAAATAAAAAATATAAAAAATAAGTAAACCTCTTGATTTCCGAAAAATTTTCAATTCTTTATAACAATACTAAGATTCGGTTTTGCTCTAATTTAAAGAAATTGGGGGTTCTTGCATTTTATTTGGTTAATAACTCAAAACTCCACCTATTGATTGATTGGTTGATAAGAATCGAGTCTTAATTTTTATTAAAAATGTATTAATTAATATATCTGTATATATTTCGAGATATTTCGAAATACAAAATTTCGGATTAGAACCATTCCTTCATATTCAGATAAAGAATAAAATTAGCCCAATAATTGTACCTACATTTAATCACATCTCTTAGAATTTAATTAGGAATTTCTCAAAAATTATAAAAAAAAAACTCCGGTCGGGTCTCAATAAAATCATGAAAAACATTTAGATTTATTTATCTTTTATTTTACATATAATGGATTTGCCTGGACCAATACATGACTTTCTTTTAATCTTTCTGGGATCGGGTCTTATACTAGGAGGTATAGGGGTGGTATTATTTACCAACCCCATTTATTCTGCCTTTTCGTTAGGATTGGTTCTTGTTTGTATATCATTATTCTATATTCTTTTAAACTCTTATTTTGTAGCTGCTGCACAACTTCTTATTTACGTGGGAGCTATAAATGTTTTAATTGTATTTGCTGTGATGTTTATGAATGGTTCAGAATATTACAAAGATTTTAATCTTTGGACTGTGGGGGCTGGGATTACCTTGCCTGTTTGTACAAGTATTTTTGTTTTACTAATGATTACTATTACAGATACGTCCTGGTACGGGATTATTTGGACTACAAGATCAAACCAGATTATAGAGCAAGATTTGATAAGTAATAGTCAACAAATTGGGATTCATTTAGCAACAGATTTTTTTCTTCCATTTGAATTCATTTCGATAATTCTTTTAGTCGCTTTAATAGGCGCAATTGCCGTAGCGCGCCAATAATGAATCTCTAGAATTAGCAGAATTAGCAACAGTAATCAAAATTAAACTCTGTTCTATGTTATTACATTTTTTATCTTCCATTTTAAAATTGGTTATGTCTAAAAGTAAAAATAAAAATTATTTTATGTAATCCATTACTAATAAAATATATTCCTTTGTTCCGCACTTTAGATTCGAGTCAATTGAACTCGTTGAATTGTTGTTCAGTTCATATTGAAATGAATCAAATCAAAATTGACCAGGAGTTAGTCAATGATGCTCGAGCATGTACTTGTTTTGAGTGCCTACTTATTTTCTATAGGTATCTATGGCTTGATCACGAGCCGAAATATGGTTAGAGCCCTTATGTGTCTTGAACTTATACTAAATGCGGTTAATATTAATTTTGTAACATTTTCTGATTTTTTTGATAGCCGGCAATTAAAAGGAAATATTTTCTCAATTTTTGTTATAGCTATTGCCGCCGCTGAAGCAGCTATTGGACTGGCTATTGTTTCGTCAATTTATCGTAACAGAAAATCAACTCGTATCAATCAATCGAATTTGTTGAATAAGTAGTATTAATCATAGAAATTACAATATTTCGAAATTAGAGTTAATATGACCATACATTAAATTTAATTCATATTTTCGAAAATGTAAGAAATCAAAGTATCTTGGCCCTATCGCACGAGTCGATCCAGAAGTAAATTGCCTAAAAATTTCTGGTAAATTATTGATTCATCTGGTGTCTAAATATATGATTCATTTACAAGTTTACTAGATTGAAAATTTCTGACGTTTAAAAATTTATAGATCCGATGTCACATTCAGTAAAGATTTATGATACGTGTATAGGGTGTACTCAATGTGTGCGAGCTTGCCCAACCGATGTATTAGAAATGATACCCTGGGACGGATGTAAAGCTAAGCAAATTGCTTCTGCTCCAAGAACAGAGGATTGTGTCGGTTGTAAGAGATGTGAATCGGCCTGTCCAACGGATTTCTTGAGTGTTCGCGTTTATTTATGGCATGAAACAACTCGCAGTATGGGTCTAGCTTATTAATACGTTCCAGAAAACCCTACTCGAATACATTTGATTTTTTTACCTTTACCGACAAAAACCCGCGCTCGAAATATATTTATTTCGAGCACGGGTTTTTCTGGTCCAAGTTTATTTTGTTTTTACTATGAATAATTTTCCTTGGTTAACGTTAATTGTAGTTTTGCCAATATCCGCGGGTTCCTTAATTTTCTTTCTTCCTCATAGAGGAAATAAGGTAATACGGTGGTATACTTTATGTATATGCATAATAGAACTCCTTCTAACAACCTATGCATTTGGTTATCGTTTCCAATTGGATGATCCGTTAATGCAACTAACGGAGAATTATAAATGGATCCATTTTTTTAATTTTTACTGGAGATTGGGAATAGATGGAATTTCTATAGGACCCATTTTACTAACAGGATTTATTACAACTTTAGCTACTTTAGCGGCTTGGCCCGTTACTCGAGATTCCCGATTATTCCATTTTCTAATGTTAGCAATGTATAGCGGTCAAATAGGACCATTTTCGTCTCAAGACCTTTTACTTTTTTTCATCATGTGGGAGTTAGAATTAATTCCCGTTTATCTACTTCTATCCATGTGGGGGGGAAAGAAACGTTTGTATTCAGCTACAAAATTTATTTTGTACACGGCCGGAGGTTCCGTTTTTTTATTAATAGGAGTTTTGGGTATTGGTTTATACGGCTCCAATGAACCGACATTAAATTTTGAAACATCAGCTAATCAATCCTATCCTGTAGCACTGGAAATAATATTCTATATTGGGTTTCTTATTGCTTTTGCTGTTAAATCACCGATCATACCCCTACACACATGGTTACCAGACACCCATGGAGAAGCACATTATAGTACTTGTATGCTTTTAGCCGGAATCTTATTAAAAATGGGAGCGTATGGGTTGGTTCGAATCAATATGGAATTATTACCCCACGCCCATTCTCTATTTTCTCCCTGGTTGATGATAGTTGGCACAATTCAAATTATCTATGCAGCTTTAACATCTCTTGGACAGCGTAATTTAAAAAAAAGAATAGCCTATTCTTCTGTATCTCATATGGGTTTCATAATTATAGGAATTGGTTCTATAAGCGATACAGGGCTCAATGGGGTCATTTTACAAATAATTTCTCACGGATTTATTGGTGCTGCGCTTTTTTTCTTGGCCGGAACGAGTTATGATAGAATACGACTTGTTTATCTCGACGAAATGGGCGGAATGGCTATCTCAATTCCAAAAATATTCACTACTTTTAGTATCTTATCAATGGCTTCGCTTGCATTACCGGGGATGAGTGGTTTTGTTGCTGAATTGCTAGTTTTTTTTGGAATACTTACTAGCCAAAAATATCTTTTAATGACCAAAGTATTAATTACTTTGGTAATGGCAATTGGAATGATATTAACTCCTATTTATTCATTATCTATGTTACGCCAGATGTTCTATGGATACAAGCTTTTTAATGCCCCAAATTCTTATTTTTTTGATTCTGGGCCGCGAGAGTTATTTATTTCGATTTCTATCCTTTTACCTGTAATAGGTATTGGGATTTATCCCGATTTCGTTTTCTCATTATCCGCTGACAGGGTCGAAGCTATTCTATCAAATTTTTTTTATAGATAGTTTTTGTCAATAAATCAAAATAAAAAATGCAATGATTTTAAAAATTGTTCATTGTACAAAAAAAGTCTTTTCTGATTTCTGCTTTTAAGTTAAATAAAAAGTAGGTATTATAACCATATAACCAGATATTTTTGACATTTTCGAGAACCATTTGAATCAAGTAATAGAAATGGAATGATTCAAATGGTTCTTGATGGTTTGGTTATATAAGGGTTTTATATATATACGTATGCTACCCCAGGTTTCTGGTTCTTAAGTACTTTATTCAATTAGATGGTAGTGTAAATGAACCGTAACTATGTAACCCTATTCCTAATAGATTAACCCCAAAATAGCATATCCAAATTATAAGAAAACCCATTGAAGCCACAATTGCAGAATTTACAGTTTCATAATTTTTATTTGTTCGAATATGTAAATAAATCGCAAATATGGTCCAAGTAATAAATGCCCAAGTCTCTTTTGGATCCCAATTCCAATAGGATCCCCATGCTTCATTAGCCCATACTGCTCCCGAAAGAATACCTATGGTTAAAAGTATAAATCCTAAACTAATAATACGATAACTCCATCGATCCAATTGTTGAATTAATTGATATCTGTAATAATTCTGAGAAGAAATCAAAGAAGTGCTTTGTAACACATTGTTTCTTTCATTCACGTATTGAATCTCACCAAAGAAAAACGACTCAATTAATAAATTATTGCTTTTACTAAAAATCCTTATGAATTTTCGAAATGTAATGATTAGAAGAGCTAATGATACTAATGATCCACACAAAAGAGCTGCGTAGCCCAACACCATCATACTTACGTGCATCATTAACCAATGCGATTGGAGAGCCGGTACTAATATTGCGGATTGATGCATTTCATTTAAAAAACCTGAAGTAGTGAAACCCTGGGTAAAAATAACACTTGGCGCCGTTATTGCGCTTAAATGGGTTTGCTGTTTTTTAAAATAAGGAATCATATGAATAATGGAAAAACCCCACGATAGAAAAATTAATGATTCATATAAATCACTTAATGGTAAATGCCCAAAATAAATCCAACGAGTAACCAATAATCCTGTTATGCAGAAAAAAGTAGCGATCATCCCCTTTTCTGATGAATCATATAGTCCTACGATTTCATCAACAAATAAAGTTATCAAATGAATTGTAATTACAATTGAAATGATCGAAAAGGATATATGAGTTAATATATGCTCTAAAGTTAAAAATATCATAAAATTTATTAAAAGGAGCGCCTCAATTATAGGAATTGAAATCGCGAATTGAATTCATTATAGGGCTTACTCTTTTAGAAAAAGCCATGCCGCCACTCGGACTCGAACCGAGATGCTCTAGCACTGCTTCCTAAGAGCAGCGTGTCTACCGATTTCACCATAGCGGCTTATTCGAAATCATAATAATCTATTTTTATTCAATTGTCTAGATTGAGGAGATTAATTCAATATTTTTTTAGGAAACATTAAAATCGATGACTAAAAATTTGTTTCAAAATTGGGCATTTAATCTAAAAGTTTTCGTTAATAAACTATTCTTATAATCTTATCTTTTGTTTATTATTTATTTTAGAGTATTCCTTTTTCTGTTTTTTTTTTTTTTTACTTAAGTAATAACAGTTTTTTTCGTTTCGTAGTTTATTACTTTATAGTCTCCTGAACATAATACGGAACATTTGGAACTAGATAATTTTGAGTTCTACTCATGGATCGGACTAAAAAAAATTGATTATCGAGTCAAGTCGATGGGGAAAGTGAGAATCCCCATCTTGAAAATGATAAAACATCCCAAAACAAAAGGTGAAACCCTGTACTTGCGTTTATTCCTTTTTCAAACAAAAGAATACCGTTATTGATCAGGTTAAAACATTATAGAATGTAAATAATTTTTTTTTATTTAATTTTTTATTTAATAAATTAAATAAAAAAATAAATAAAATAAAAATGAAATAGTATTTAGATTTATTATTATTAGATTAATATTATTTATAGTCTTGATAACTTTTAAATTTTAGAAAAAAAAACCTTAGAAATACATTCTAACAAAAATGAAACCGATTCACATTATTTAGTCTATTGTTTGATTATTTATTTGTTACACAAAAAAAACTTTTTGAATTACCGGTCGAAAGCGATTTCGCTAACGAAAAAGCTTTCAACGCTGCCCAATACCCTTTCCTTTTCCAAATATTTTTACGAATACGTTTTTTTGAACTCGAGGTGCGCTTTTTTGGAACTGCCATTTTTAAATTATAATAGGTTCATCAGTTGGATGTGAAAGACATCTAGAAACATTAGTTAATGATTGGGAATAACCTAACCAAACTGCAATAAATAGGTTTTTTTATGGAAAAAAGGTTTTCTAAGTCAAGTTATGGGCCCTATGATTCCTATTAACTATTTTTTGCTTTTTTGCTGTCATTATTTGCTCTAATTTATCCTTGCTCTATAGGTATAAATAAATTATTGTAATACGTAATAATTAGATCGAAATTGCAATTTTTCGTTTTTATCTTCATAAAATTTTATTTAAAAAGTTTTATTTCATATTTTCATATTAATAATTTAATTCAATATTAACAATATTAATTATTAATAATATTACTATGAAATTGAAATTAAAGTACATATTTATTTTTCACTCGTAACTTCTTCATATCATTTGACTAACCCCTATTCTTCATCTTAATTTGAAATATTTGAAGTAGTTTGGAAAGATTACGAAAAATTAAGGCTGGAAAATTCTATTTAAGTTTTATTTTATATATCTTAATTTTTTTATTAATCGACCTCTTTCAAAAGAAAAGAAATAAGAACTAGTGAATCAGAAACAATTAATTAAGATAATTTTTTTATTTATTTTTATATGGAATATACATATCAATATTCATGGATCATACCGTTCATTCCACTTCCAGTTCCTATGTTAATAGGAGCGGGGCTTCTGCTTTTTCCAACGGCAACTAAAAATCTTCGACGTATGTGGGCTTTTCCGAGTGTTTTATTATTAAGTATAGTTTTTCTTTTTTCAGCCCATTTCTTTATTCAGCAACTAAATAACAATTCTGTCTATCAATATGTATGGTCTTGGACCATCAATAATGATTTTTCTTTAGAGTTCGGCTCCTTGGTTGATCCACTTACTTCTATTATGTCAATATTAATCACTAGTGTTGGGGTTATGGTTCTTATTTATAGTGACAATTATATGTCTCATGATCGGGGGTATGTGAGATTTTTTGCTTATATGAGTTTTTTTAATACTTCAATGTTGGGGTTAGTTACTAGTTCTAATTTAATACAAATTTATATTTTTTGGGAATTGGTTGGAATGTGTTCTTATCTATTAATAGGGTTTTGGTTTACCCGACCCAATGCGGCAAATGCTTGTCAAAAAGCGTTTGTAACTAATCGTGTCGGGGATTTTGGATTATTATTAGGAATTTTAGGTTTTTATTGGATAACAGGTAGTTTTGAATTTCGGGATTTGTTTGAAATATTCAATAATTTGGTTTATAATAATCAAGTTAATACTTTATTTGTTACTTTCTGTGCGTTCCTATTATTTGCCGGCGCAGTTGCTAAATCTGCTCAATTTCCCCTTCATGTCTGGTTACCCGATGCCATGGAAGGGCCTACCCCTATTTCGGCTCTTATACATGCTGCTACCATGGTAGCAGCAGGAATTTTTCTTGTAGCTAGGCTTCTTCCTCTTTTCATAGTTATACCTTATATATTAAATATAATATCTTTGATAGGTATAATAACATTATTTTTAGGAGCTACTTTAGCTCTTGCTCAAAAAGATATTAAGAGAGGTTTAGCTTATTCTACAATGTCTCAATTGGGTTATATGATGTTAGCTTTAGGTATGGGTTCTTATCGAGCTGCTTTATTTCATTTGATTACTCATGCTTATTCGAAAGCATTGTTGTTTTTAGGATCGGGATCTATTATTCATTCGATGGAAGCTATTGTTGGATATTCTCCCGATAAAAGTCAGAATATGGTTCTTATGGGTGGTTTAAGAAAACATGTACCAATTACAAAAACGTCTTTTTTATTAGGTACACTTTCTCTTTGTGGTATTCCACCTCTGGCTTGTTTTTGGTCCAAAGACGAAATTCTTAATGACAGTTGGTTATATTCACCAATTTTTGCAATAATAGCTTATTCTACGGCAGGATTAACCGCTTTTTATATGTTTCGGATCTATTTACTTACTTTTGACGGACATTTAAACATTTATTTTCAAAATTACAGTGGCAAAAAAAGCAGCTCATTCTATTCAATGTCTCTGTGGGGTAAAAAAGGACCTAAAATTTTGAAAAAAAACTTTCGTATATTCGATTTATTAATGATGAAAAATAACCAAGGGGTTCCTTTTTTAAACACATATCGAATTGCTAGTGAGGAAAATGTAAGAAGCATGGTGCAGCCTTTTATTAGTATTACTAATTTTGGCACTAAAAAAACTTTATCATATCCCTATGAATCGGACAATACTATGCTATTTCCCATGC